CGCATTTTTAGAAATAGGATATGGATACGGACAAACCAGGAAAAAAAAAATTCTGATTATACAGAAGAAAAGACAAAAACAATTGAGAAAAAAGAAGACGACAAAAGAGAACAATACAAAAGAGAAGAAAAAACACGAATAGAAATAGCGGAAGCCTGGGATAGTCTTTTATTTGCTCAAGTTCTAAGAGGTTTCGTCTTAGTAACCCAATCGATTCTTAGAAAATATATTATATTACCTTCCTTGATAATAGTTAAAAATATCGCCCGTCTGCTATTATTTCAATTTTCCGAATGGTCTGAGGATTTAAAGGATTGGAATCGAGAAATGCATATTAAATGTACCTATAATGGTGTTCAATTATCAGAAACAGAATTTCCAAAAAACTGGTTAACAGACGGTATTCAGATAAAAATACTATTCCCTTTTTGCCTTAAACCTTGGCACAGATCGAAATTACGATCCCCTCATAAAGATCCAATCAAAAAGAGGAAGGGGGAAAAAAATGATTTTTGTTTTTTAACAGTTTGGGGGATGGAAACTGAATTGCCTTTTGGTTCTCCCCGAAAACGGCCTTCATTTTTTGAACCTCTTTTTAAAGAATTGAAAAAAAAAATTAGAAAATTGAAAATTAAGTATTTTCTGGGTTTAAGGGTTTTAAAAGAAAGAGCAAAAATATTTGTAAAAGTCTCAAAAGAAACAAAAAAACAGGTCAGTACAAACCTTCTATTTGTAAAAGGAATAATAAAAGAATTTTCAAAACGAAACCGAAGTCCATTATTTGGATTGAAAGAAATATCTGAATTGAGTGAAACGAAAAAAGATTCAAGAATTAGTAATCAGATGATTCCCGAATCGTCTGTTCAAATTCGATCTATGGAGTGGACAAATTATTCCCTGACAGAAAACAAAATAAAAGATTTGACTGATAGAGCAAGTACAATCAGAAATCAAATAGAACAAATTACAAAAGAGAAGAAAAACGGATTTATAACCCAAACTCAAGAAATAAATATTAGTTCTAACAAACCAAGTTATCATGCTAAAATATTAGCATCATCAAAAAATATTTGGCAAATATTAAAAAGAAAAAATGCTCGATTAATTCGTAAATCATATTATTTTATAAAATTTTTCATTGAAAGGATATATATAGATATTTTTCTATGTATCGTTAATATTCCAAGGATGAATACACAACTTTTTCTTGAATCAACAAAAAAAAATTTTGATAAATACATTTACAATAATGAAGTAAATCAAGAAAGAATTAATAAAACAAATAAAAATACCAGTCAATTTATTTCGAATATAAAAAACTCACTTTCTAATACTAATATTAGAAATAAGAATTCAAAAAATTGTTGTAATCTATCCTCCTTCTCACAAGCATATGTATTTTACAAATTATCACAAATAAAAGTTATTAACTTGTATAAGTTAAGGTCTGTCCTTCAATATCAATATAACGGAACATCTTTTTTTCTTAAGAATGAAATAAAGGATTCTTTTGAAGAACAAGGAATATTTGATTACCAATTAAGACATAAACCCCCTTTTAATTACGAAAAAAATCTATGGAAAAACTGGTTAAGAAGTCATTATCAATATGATTTACCTCAGATTAGATGGCCTAGATTAGTACCAGAAAAATGGCGAAATAGAGTCAAAGAATACTGTAGAGTTCAAAATAAAGATTTAAACAAATGGGATTCATATGAAAAAGACAAATTAAGTCATTACGAAAGACAAAACTCTTTTGAAGTGGACTCATTGCTGAATCAAAAATCGAATTTCAAAAAAAATGATAGATATGATCTTTTATCATCTAAATCTATTAATTCTAAAGACAAGATTTTTTTTAATTACAACATGGATAAACAGAAATTTTTTGATATCCTCGTAGGTATCCCTATCCATAATTATCTAGTCTCTAATTATTTCGGAGAAGATCATATTTTTGATAGCGAGAAAATTCTGGATCGAAAATATTTAGATTGGAGAATTCTCAACTTTTGTCTTAGAAACAAGGTCGATATTGAGTCGTGGGTTGATATCGATACTAAGAGTAATAAAAATATTAAGACTGGAGTTAATAATTATCAAATTATTGATAAAATTAATAAGAAGAAGGGTCTTTTATATTTCACAATTCATCAAGATCAAGAAATCAAACCTTTCAATCCAAAAAGTTTCTTTTTTGATTGGATGGGAATGAATGAAGAAATACTAAGTCGTCTATCGAATCTAGAACTTTGGTTCTTTCCCGAATTTGTCTTACTTTATAATGCATATAAGATTAAACCGTGGATCATACCAAGCAATTTACTTCTTTTTAATTTTAATGAAAATGAAAACCTTAATAAAAGCATCACGGGAAAGAAAAAGGGTTTTATATCATCGAATGAAAAACAATTTCTTGGATTTGGATTCGAAAATCCAAATCACGAAGAAAGAGACCCCGCGTACCAAGGGGAGCTTGGACCAGATGAACAAAAACAAGGGAATCTTGGATCAATTCTCTCAAACCAAGAAAAAAATATTGAAGAAGATTATGCAGAATCAGACATCAAAAAACGTAGAAAGAAAAAGCAATACAAAAGCAATACAGAAGCAGAACTTCATTTCTTCCTAAAAAGATATTTGCGTTTTCAATTGAGATGGAATGATTCTTTAAATGAAAGAATTATCAATAATATCAAAGTATATTGTCTCTTGCTTAGACTGATAAATCCAAGAGAAATTACTATATCTTCTATTCAAAGGGGAGAACTGAGTCTAGATATCCTGATGATTCAGAAGGATTTAACTCTTCCAGAATTAATGAAAAAGGGAATATTGATTATCGAACCAGTCCGTTTGTCTGTCAAAAACGATGGACAATTTATTATATATCAAACCATAGGTATTTCATTGGGTGATAAGAATAAGCCCCAAATAAAGCAAAGATACCAAGAAAAAAACTATGTTGATAAAAAGAATTTTGATGAATCCATTGCAAGACATCAAAGAATGACTGGAAATAGAGAAAAAAATCATTATGATTTCCTTGTCCCTGAAAATATTTTATCCCCTAAATGTCGTAGAGAATTTCGAATTCTAATTTGTTTCAATTCAAAGAATAGAAATGATATGCGTAGAAAGACAAAATTTCACAATAACATAAAAAACTGTGGTCAAGTTTTGAATACAACCAAAGATTTTGATAGAAATAAAAATACCCTAATTAAATCAAAGTTCTTTCTTTGGCCCAATTTTCGATTAGAAGATTTAGCTTGTATGAATCGCTATTGGTTTAATACTAATAATGGTAGTCGTTTCAGTATGATAAGGATACATATGTATCCGCGATTAAAAACTCCTTGATAGTACATTTTTCTATATATCATGTACCATTTCGGCTAGATGAAACCAAATGCATGCACACATGGATTGTCTTAGATTCCATTCTGATACATGATATAAATTTAATGATATACATATCAATTAGATCTATAAATGAATCAACAGAATCTTTTGATTTTCGTTTAGATCTAAAATTGCATTTTCTCTTTTCATTTTAAAGAAATATACCATCCTTTTTTGTATACCTATCTGAATCAAATTGAAAATGAATCATCTAATTTTCAATTTGATAAACTTAGCAAGTTCATAACTACATTAAGATGATTATGTAAAAATTAATAGCATTATTATTACTGATCGGTAAAATTCATATCCTTAAAAAGAAAAGGGGGGGGATTTTGTTTTATGATAAAAAATTCATTCATCTCATTTCAAGAAAAAAAAAAAGAAAATAGTGGGTCTGTTGAATTTCAAGTATTCAGTTTCACCAATAAGATACGAAGACTTACTTCACATTTGGAATTGCACAGAAAAGACTATTTATCTCAGAGAGGTCTACGGAAAATTTTGGGAAAACGTCAACGACTGCTGTCTTATTTGTCAAAGAAAAATAGAGTACGTTATAAAGAATTAATTAATCAGTTGGATATTCGGGAATCAAAAAAAATTTCATTTTTGAATTAGTTAATTTATTAGATCTTGAATTTTGATGACCTTCCTTTCATTTTCGGCAATTCAATTCATGTAAGAATGAATCTAAGGAAAAACTTATGAATATACCAGCCACGGGAAAAGACTTTATGATAGTCAATATGGGACCTCACCACCCATCAATGCATGGTGTTCTTCGTCTAATCGTTACTCTAGATGGTGAAGATGTTATTGACTGTGAACCAATATTAGGTTATTTACACAGAGGAATGGAAAAAATTGCGGAAAATCGAACAATTATACAATATCTGCCTTATGTAACACGGTGGGATTATTTAGCTACTATGTTCACAGAAGCAATAACCGTAAATGGACCAGAACAGTTGGGAAATATTCAAGTCCCTAAAAGAGCTAGCTATATTAGAGTAATTATGTTGGAATTGAGTCGTATAGCTTCTCATCTGTTATGGCTTGGCCCTTTTATGGCAGATATTGGTGCACAGACTCCCTTTTTCTATATTTTCAGAGAACGAGAATTAGTATATGATCTATTCGAAGCTGCCACCGGTATGAGAATGATGCATAATTATTTTCGTATCGGAGGAATAGCGGCCGATCTACCTCATGGTTGGATAGATAAATGCTTGGATTTTTGCGATTATTTTTTAACAGGGGTTGCTGAATATCAAAAACTTATTACACGAAATCCTATTTTTTTAGAACGAGTTGAAGGAGTAGGCATTATTGGTGGAGAAGAAGCAATAAATTGGGGTTTATCCGGACCAATGCTACGCGCGTCTGGGATAGAATGGGATCTTCGTAAAGTTGATCATTATGAGTGTTACGACGAATTTGATTGGGAAGTCCAGTGGCAAAAAGAAGGAGATTCATTAGCTCGTTATTTAGTGCGAATCAGTGAAATGACGGAATCCATAAAAATTATTCAACAGGCTCTGGAAGGAATTCCAGGAGGCCCCTATGAGAATTTAGAAATCCGATGTTTTGATAGAAAAAAGGATCCAGAGTGGAATGATTTTGACTATCGATTCATTAGTAAAAAACCTTCTCCTACTTTTGAATTGCCAAAACAAGAACTGTATGTGAGAGTCGAAGCTCCAAAGGGGGAATTGGGAATTTTTCTGATAGGGGATCAAAGTGGTTTTCCTTGGAGATGGAAAATTCGCCCACCGGGTTTTATTAATTTGCAAATTCTTCCTCAGCTAGTTAAAAGAATGAAATTGGCTGATATTATGACGATACTCGGTAGTATAGATATCATTATGGGAGAAGTTGATCGTTAAAATGATAATTGATACAATAGAAGTACAAGATATCAATTCTTTTTCCAGATTGGAATCTTTAAAAGAGTTCTATGGAATCATATGGATGCTTGTCCCTATTTTGGCTCTTGTATTGGGGATCACAACAGGTGTACTAGTAATTGTGTGGTTAGAAAGAGAAATATCTGCAGGGATACAACAACGTATTGGACCTGAATACGCCGGTCCTTTGGGAATTCTTCAAGCTCTAGCAGATGGGACAAAACTACTTTTCAAAGAGAATCTTCTTCCATCTAGAGGAAATACTCGTTTATTCAGTATTGGACCGTCTATAGCAGTTATATCAATTTTACTAAGTTATTCAGTAATTCCTTTTGGCAATCACCTTGTTTTAGCGGATCTCAATATCGGTATTTTTTTATGGATTGCCATCTCAAGTATTGCTCCTATTGGACTTCTTATGTCAGGATATGGATCAAATAATAAATATTCTTTTTTAGGTGGTCTGCGAGCTGCTGCTCAATCAATTAGTTATGAAATACCATTAACTCTATGTGTTTTATCAATATCTCTACGTGTGATTCGTTGAAACATAAACTTTTCTTTTCCCTATGCCTTTCGTTCTAGAAAAATAAGTTAAATAAATTGAATAAATATCTTCATTATTCATCTTTGGGATTAATAAAGTAAATTAGATAGTTATATGAGTGAAAGAAAACAGCTTATAAATTGGCAGTAAAAATCAAAAATTTAGTCTCATTTTCTACGTACAAGAGTTAAGCGGAAGTAAACATAAGTTGAAGAGGCACTTTACCCCAAGATTGGTTGATTAGTCATCCTGACTTGAAGCGGGTTCAAAAGATCCTCCGCATGGAGTTTTCGCTATCGTTTGTATAGATTACCATACATGTAGTACCAAGCGGGGGATTGAGCAAAAACGAGTGGATGATTAGGAACACCAAAATACACAAAGGATTAGTAATGGAGATTACATACAGAAATTTTTGAATTTAAAAGAATGCTAATTGGGGCTTTAAGTTAGTAGAAATGATGAGGCAGTACTCCCCATGATTCCGATCCAGAGTATGCTCCTATCCACCGATTAAAGCAATGACTATCAGAAACGAAATAATCCTTTATTATTTTAGCCCACCAACTTTTTCACTTTTTCTCAGAAAGAAGAATAGGAACGAAAAAAAAAAGAGATCTTTTTTATTTTAGTCTTTCTTTCATATATTTCGAGAAATCAAATTTGTGTCATAAGTCATGAACTAATAGAATGTCTAATTCTTTTTCGTAATCGAAAACGATGAGCTGAAATACTTATTGATATTTCTACAAGGAGTATTTTATTGAAGGATTAAGTTATTACTCAACAAATCAAAATGGAACTTTTTAAGGGATGAGATGAATTCAGAAGCACTTTTTTATTATAGTTATAGCAGACAGAATTCCATTGGTATAATTAGGGGCCTTTCGATAGATTTTGATTTCATCTATTCTACAACCGTATCAACAAGATAAATAATACTAATCCGGTCCTTAGATTTATTTGTGGCCCTCGAGGAGCCGTATGAGGCTAAAACCTCATGTACGGTTTTGTAATAGCGATGGTAACAGTGATGTTATCACCGACTATGATTATCTAACAGTTCAAGTACAGTTGATATAGTTGAGGCGCAGTCAAAATATGGTTTTTGGGGGTGGAATTTGTGGCGACAACCCATAGGGTTTATCATTTTTCTAATTTCTTCCCTAGCAGAATGTGAGAGGTTACCTTTTGATTTACCAGAAGCAGAAGAAGAATTAGTAGCAGGTTATCAAACCGAATATTCAGGTATCAAATTTGGTTTATTTTACGTTGCTTCCTATTTAAATCTATTAGTTTCTTCGTTATTTGTAACAGTTCTATACTTGGGTGGTTGGAATATTTCTATTCCATACATATTCGTTCCTGAGCTATTTGAAATGGATGGAATCCTTGGAACAACAATCGGTATCTTTATTACATTAGCGAAAACTTATTTGTTCTTGTTCATTTCTATCGCAACAAGATGGACTTTACCTAGGCTAAGAATGGACCAACTATTAAATCTTGGATGGAAATTTCTTTTACCTATTTCTCTGGGCAATCTATTATTAACAACTTCGTCCCAACTCCTTTCACTCTAAAGCAAAAAGTAATATGACATTGATAACTTGGTTCAAACAAGAGAAAGAAACAAAGATAAAATTATTCTATTCATAGATATTTACGATATGTTCCCTATGGTAACTGGGTTCATGAATTATGGTCAACAAACAATACGAGCCGCAAGGTACATTGGGCAAGGTTTCATAATTACCCTATCCCACGCAAATCGTTTACCTGTAACTATTCAATATCCTTATGAAAAATTAATAACATCGGAGCGTTTCCGTGGTCGAATCCATTTTGAATTCGATAAATGCATTGCTTGTGAAGTATGTGTTCGGGTATGCCCTATAAATCTGCCTGTTGTTGATTGGAAATTTGAAACTGATATTCGAAAGAAACGATTGCTTAATTACAGTATTGATTTCGGAATCTGTATATTTTGTGGTAACTGTGTTGAGTATTGTCCAACAAATTGTTTATCAATGACTGAAGAATATGAACTTTCTACTTATGATCGTCACGAATTGAATTATAATCAAATTGCTTTAGGTCGTTTACCAATGTCAGTAATTGACGATTATACAATTCGAACTATTTTGAATTCGCCTCAAAGAAAAAATGGGTAAACCTCTTAATTTCATTAAGGAGTCATTTTAAATTACTAAGGTTCGTTTTTGGTTTAAAAGAAAAGAATGAGGTCTTTCTCTTTGCTTGGTCAATAACTAAAAATTCCGACTATAAATTGGTTGAGGAGACTTACGACTTAATTTTTATTGAAAAGCTATTCTATTAATCTAATATATCTGTAATGTAATTATTTTGAAATATATAGGTTGAAAATACCCTTTTGAATAAAAAAAAGTGAATAAAAAAAAGAAGGAAATTGTCCAATAATTGGACCTGTACCTACATCAATTCACGCCCATTATATTGAATTAGAATTTAATTCAATTAGGAACGTATCATAAAAAAATTTCCTGGTCAGGTCAATAAGGTCATGAAAAGCATTTCGATTTATTTATCTCTTTTTTTACATATTATAATGGATTTGCTTGGACCAATACATGATTTTCTTTTAGTTTTTCTGGGATCAGGTCTTATATTAGGAGGTCTGGGAGTGGTATTATTTCCCAACCCAATTTATTCTGCCTTTTCATTAGGATTTGTTCTTGCTTGTATATCCTTATTCTATATTCTATCAAATTCCCATTTTGTAGCTGCTGCACAGCTCCTTATTTACGTGGGGGCCATAAATGTTTTAATCATATTTGCTGTAATGTTCATGAATGGTTCAGAATATTACAGAGATTTTAATCTCTGGACCATTGGGGATGGGATTACTTCCTTGGTTTGTACAAGTATTTTTCTTTCGTTAATTACTACTATTCTGGATACGTCATGGTACGGGGTTATTTGGACTACAAGATTAAATCAGATTCTAGAGCAAGATTTGATAAGTAGTAGTCAACAAATTGGAATTCATTTATCAACAGATTTTTTTCTTCCATTTGAACTCATTTCGATAATTCTTTTAGTTGCTTTGATAGGTGCAATTGCTGTGGCTCGTCAGTAAGAAATCTTTATAATTAGAAAGAGCAATCAAAAGAAAACTTTTTTCTGTCTTATCACATCCATTTCTCTTCAATTCTATTTGAATACTATCCATGTCGAAAATAGAAATGCTTTTTTTTGCTCTATTACCAATATATTCTTTTTGTCCGTACTTGTTATATTCTAGTCAATCGAATCTGTTGAATTATTGTATTGGTCATATTGAAATGAATCAAAATTGATAAGGAGTTGGTCAATGCTACTCGAACATGTACTTGTTTTGAGTGCCTATTTATTTTCTATCGGTATTTATGGATTGATTACGAGTCGAAATATGGTTAGGGCCCTTATGTGTCTTGAACTTATACTGAATGCGGTTAATATGAATTTTGTAACGTTTTCTGATTTTTTTGATAAGCGCCAATTAAAGGGGGATATTTTCTCAATTTTTGTTATAGCAATTGCAGCCGCTGAAGCAGCTATTGGATCAGCTATTGTTTCGTCAATTTATCGTAACAGAAAATCAACTCGTATCAACCAATCAACTTTGTTGAATAAGTAGCATTAATCATAGAATGATAATATTCATCAATTTGAGAATTAACATGTATAATACGTTGTAACCTAATAGATTAGATTTGTGAAAACGTAAGAAATCAAAGTATCTTGGCCTTCTCTTATTAGTTGATCCAGAAATAAATCGATTAGAAAATTTCTGGTAAAGTAAATCATTGATTCATCTAGTGTTTAAATATATGATTCATTTACAAGTTTACTAGATTGAAAATTTATGACATTCAAAAATTTATAGATCCTATGTCACATTCAGTAAAAATTTATGATACATGTATAGGATGTACTCAATGTGTCCGAGCATGCCCCACAGATGTATTAGAAATGATACCTTGGGACGGATGTAAAGCTAAGCAAATTGCTTCCGCTCCAAGAACAGAGGACTGTGTTGGGTGTAAGAGATGTGAATCCGCATGTCCAACGGATTTCTTGAGTGTTCGAGTTTATTTAGGGCCTGAAACAA